TAAAAGGATCTTATGGTTTTTTTTCGATATATTATTAAATATAAATAGATGTATATTATTTTATAATCGTTTCATTCGCGAGGAGCTGGATGAGATCAAACTATCATGTCCAGTTCTGTAGTAGAGATGGAAGTAATAAATAACCATCAACTATAACCCCAAAAGAACCCGATTTCGTAAACACCATAGAGGAAGAATGAAAGGAATATCTTTTCGAGGTAATCATATTTGCTTTGGTCGATATGCCCTTCAAGCGCTTGAACCCGCTTGGATCACATCTAGACAAATAGAAGCAGGACGGCGAGGAATGACCCGAAACGCACGCCGCGGTGGAAAAATAAAAATATGGGTACGTATATTTCCAGACAAACCAGTTACAGTAAGACCTACCGAAACACGTATGGGTTCAGGAAAAGGATCTCCCGAATATTGGGTAGCTGTCATTAAGCCGGGTAGAATACTTTATGAAATGAGCGGAGTACCAGAAAATATAGCCAGAAAAGCTATTTCAATAGCGGCATCAAAAATGCCTATACGAACTCAATTCATTATTTCGGGGTAGGAGTGTAGAACCCAACTAAATAGGATGAAAAAAAAACAATTGTAGGTTTCTTTTTTTCTTTTGAATAAACAATATTTCTTTTTTTTTTTACGTCGCCTTTTTCGCATTGAAACAAGAGAGAAAAATGATATGATTCAACCTCAAACCCATTTGAATGTAGCGGATAACAGCGGAGCTAGAAAATTGATGTGTATTCGAATTATAGGAGCTAGTAATCGACGATATGCTCAAATCGGTGACATTGTTGTTGCTGTAATCAAAGAAGCAATACCAAATACACCACTCGAACGATCAGAAGTGATCAGAGCCGTAATTGTACGTACTTGTAAAGAACTCAAACGTAAAAATGGTATGATAATACGATATGATGACAATGCTGCGGTTGTTATTGATCAAGAAGGAAATCCAAAAGGAACTCGAATTTTTGGGGCAATTGCCCGTGAATTAAGACAGTTAAATTTCACTAAAATAGTTTCATTAGCGCCTGAAGTATTATAAGATTAGGACATAATAAAGTTTTACAGTTTATAGTATTTGAATGAAATTGATTAATTAATAGATGTTAATTTAGTAGATTGTTTGTGTTTCACGTATATGCCTTTAATAATTCATAAATGTTTAAAAATTAAGAAATAATTCAAAAAGAGCATGTTGATTATATCAAAATTTGGGAACAACTAAAATCTTAGTTTATTATGAGTAAAGACACTATTGGTAACCTACTAACCTATATACGAAATGCTGACATGAATAAAAAAAGAACAGTTCGAATACCATATACTAACATCGGTGAAAACATTGTTAAAATCCTTTTACGAGAAGGTTTTATTGAAAACATGAGGAAACATCAGGAAAGCAACAAATGTTTTTTAGTTTTAACCCTACGACATAGAAGAAATAGGACGGGACCAAATAGAATTGTTTTTAATTTAAAACGGATCAGTCGACCCGGTCTACGAATCTATTCTAACTATCAAAGAATCCCGAGAATTTTAGGCGGGATGGGGGTTGTAATTCTTTCTAGTTCTCGAGGTATAATGACAGACAGAGAGGCTCGACTAGAAAGAATCGGCGGAGAAATTTTGTGCTATATATGGTAATCTTTATTATATCCGAATTAGATATGAAGCTCTCATATTTGTGACACAAAAGAATTAGAAAATTCAAATTGGATTCTCTATTATACGCTTTCGGCATAATTAATTTTTACATAAATTATACAGAACTATCATTAAATAGAATCAAAATTGAGGAAAGTCATTATGACTCAACCAGAACCAGAGGTCATATAATTTATTAACTCTGAAACAACGATTAGAATGATTAATGATAGTAATTAGGAGGTTTTTATCAATTTCACCATTCATTTCGTGGAGATACAATACAATTCGAAATTAAAAATTTCAAGAAATTTATTTTCTTCCAATAAAGAGATTCAGAATTAAGTTAAGGAACGAAAAATATGAAAATAAGAGCCTCCGTCCGTAAAATTTGTGAAAAATGTCGACTCATCCGTAGGCGAGGACGAATTATAGTAATTTGTTCCAACCCCAGACATAAACAAAGACAAGGATAATTTTTAGAAAAAAAAGAGGGATACTCTATATAAATAAAAAAGGGTCCGTTTTGACATGAAATGGATATATCCATACCATATCTCTGACTTAAATTTATGAGATGATAAAAATATGATAAAATATGGCAAAACCTATACCAAGAATTCGTTCCCGTAAAAATAGACATATGGGTTCACGTAAAAATGCGCGTAGAATACCAAAGGGGGTTATTCATGTTCAAGCAAGCTTCAACAATACTCTTGTAACTGTTACAGATGTACGTGGTCGGGTAATTTCTTGGTCCTCCGCTGGTACTTGTGGATTCAAGGGTACAAGAAGAGGTACACCCTTTGCCGCTCAAACGGCAGCAGGAAATGCTATT